AGAGAATTGGGAGTTCCTATCGTAATGCATGACTACTTAACAGGTGGATTCACTGCAAATACTAGCTTGGCCCATTATTGCCGAGATAATGGTCTACTTCTTCACATCCACCGTGCAATGCACGCCGTTATTGATAGACAGAAAAATCATGGTATGCACTTCCGTGTACTAGCTAAAGCGTTACGTCTGTCTGGTGGAGATCATATTCATGCCGGTACCGTAGTAGGTAAGCTTGAAGGGGAAAGAGAAATCACCTTAGGCTTTGTGGATTTACTACGTGATGATTTTACTGAAAAAGACAGAAGTCGCGGTATTTATTTCACTCAATCGTGGGTTTCTACACCAGGTGTTTTGCCCGTTGCTTCGGGAGGTATTCACGTTTGGCATATGCCCGCTCTAACCGAGATCTTTGGAGATGATTCCGTACTACAGTTTGGTGGAGGAACCCTAGGACACCCTTGGGGTAATGCGCCAGGTGCTGTAGCGAATCGAGTAGCCCTAGAAGCATGTGTACAAGCTCGTAATGAAGGACGTGATCTTGCTCGCGAGGGTAATACTATTATTCGCGAGGCTGCCAAATGGAGTCCTGAGCTAGCTGCTGCTTGTGAAGTATGGAAGGAAATTAAATTTGAATTCCAAGCAATGGATACAATCTAAACTAAGTAATCACCGTTCGTCTCCTTAATTTAATTGTAAATAAAAAAACTCGGCCCAATCTTTTATTAAAAGGATTGAGCCGAATAAAACTATTCCATTTATATGTTTATTATATCGCTCTCTATTTATAGAGACGCATTTAGATATATAAGCAAGATCTTAAAAAAAATTAATAATAAACAACCCAAACTTTTTATTATTGTGTTGGATCCCCAATTAATCCTACGGATCCCTAGTATTAGCAGAATTGGCATATTCTTATATATATTTCGTCGATTCGGACCATGACGGTAGATATCACGTCAAGTATAAGAACTCCTTCTATCCATCTTGTATATTGTCCTTTTCGTTCCATATTGGAATAGAATTATTCATTTCGTATATTAGATTTCTATGAAAAAATTTTCGTCATTTCAAAAAACTAAAGGAGACACTACACTCTATTTATAGTTCCTTATTTTTTTCTTTTGATGATGATGTAAATTTGACACAGCGCGGGAAACTCTGACCTTTTATAAAGCTCTATCATATTCAATGAATGGACTGAGACCATGGATTTTTACAAAATGGAAAACAATATAATACTCACTCATTATTTAGTTAATAATCCGAATGATTTAATTTATATCCTTTATTATGATTCTGATAGAAATGAAATTTATTTTCATCAAATGACTATTCATCTATTTTAGTTTCATGCGAATAGGGGGCAAGAAAGCTCTATGAAAAAATGGCGGTTCAATTCAATGTTGTCTAAAAAAGAGTTAAAACACGGGTGTGGATTAAGTAAATCAACGGACAGTCTGAGTCCTATTGAAAATACCAGGAAAAGAGAAGATTCGAGTGTAAATGATAGAAAGAAAAAGAGTCAGAGTTGGAGAAATAGTTACCCGTTTAGTTACAGTAATGTTGATCAGTTATTTCGGGTCACGGACATTCGAAATTTGAACTCTGATGATACTTTTTTAGTTATAGATAGTAAGGGGGACAGTTATTCCATATATTTTGATATTGAAAATAACATTTTTGAGATTGACAATGACCATGCTTTTTATACTTTTTGGGGTTCAGATTTTCTGAACTCAAGATCTAAGAGTGACGATACCTATAATAATCATTACACGTATGATACTAAATATAATTGGAATAATCACATTAATAATTCCATTGACAATTATCTTTATTCTCAAATCCGTGTTGGGAGTTCCATTCTAAGCGGTAGTGATAATTACATTGATAATTCCATTTTGAGTTACATTTTAAATGAAGGTAGAAATCTAAGAACTATCACAAATGATAGGAATTTAACTAAAAGAGAAAATCTTGATGTAACTCAAAAAAAGAGGGATTTGTGGGTTCAATGCGACAATTGTTATTTCTTAAATTTTAAAAAATTGTTCACAAATCTCCACCTTAATATTTGTGAACAATGTGGATATCATTTGAAAATGAGTAGTTCAGATAGAATTGAACTTCTGATTGATCCGGGGACTTGGAATCCTATGGATGAAGATATGGTTTCTGTAGATCCCCTCGAATTTCATTCGGAGGAGGAACCTTATAAGGATCGTATTAATTCTTATCAAAGACAGACAGGGTTAACTGAAGCTGTTCAAACAGGTATAGGTCAACTATACGGTATTCCCGTAGCAATTGGGGTTATGGATTTTGAGTTTATGGGAGGTAGTATGGGATCGGTAGTCGGGGAAAAAATAACCCGGTTGATTGAATATGCTAGTAATAAATTACTGCCCCTTATTATAGTATGTGCGTCTGGAGGAGCACGCATGCAAGAAGGAAGCTTGAGCTTAATGCAAATGGCTAAAATAGCATCTGTTTTATATGATTATCAATCAAATAAAAGGTTATTCTATGTATCAATTCTTACATCTCCTACGACAGGTGGGGTAACAGCCAGTTTTGGGATGTTGGGGGATATAATTATTGCCGAACCCAACGCCTACATTGCATTTGCGGGTAAAAGAGTAATTGAACAAACATTGAATAAGACAGTACCTGAGGGTTCACAAGCAGCCGAATATTTATTCCATAAGGGTTTATTTGATCCAATCGTACCACGCAATCTTTTAAAAGGCGTTCTAAGTGAGTTATTTCAGCTGCACGCCTTTTTTCCTGTAAAAAAAAAGAAATAAAGTCGAGAATTAAAGTCAATTCTTTGCTTTGTCCAAAAGTTTTTTATTAGAATAAAAAAAATGCGATTTTTAGATTAATATAGCTATATGTAGAAAGCTTCTTTTTTTTACTTCTACATTCTTTGCACTTTTTATATACTATATTCACTTCTAAAGAATAGATATAAGAATTAATTAATTAGAATTCTAATTAATTAATTAATATAATAACATAATAACAACAAAAATATAACAAACAGGTACAATTATAGTAGATCGAGGTACCCATTCTATGACAACTATTAACTTTCCCTCTATTCTTGTGCCTTTAGTAGGCCTAGTATTTCCGGCAATTGCAATGTCTTCTTTATTTCTTCATGTTCAAAAAAACAAGATTGTTTAAGCCCTGTGGCCAAAATCTATGTTTTAAAAACTTAGGCTTGAATCCTAACACATATATCTATTTAGCAGAATCATATCATATACTACGTGATTTTTTACGAGCATAACAGAAAGAGCCCTTATACATGTAGAAACATAGTATATAGGGGTAGAGTTTTTCTAACTAATTGGGTGAATTACTGGTAAACTAAAAAAAAAGATAAAAAAAGGTAAAGTTTCACATCAGATTATAATACTAGTTGATGAGAGTTACATCGAAAACACAAAAAAGTAAGGAAAGTACATTTACTTTGGTGTCTTCTTTTAATTTTAATTAAATGGAATCAGATCTATTATGAATTGTCGATCAGAACGTATATGGATAGAACTTATAACAGGATCTCGAAAAATAAGTAATTTAGGCTGGGCCATTATCCTTTTTATAGGTTCATTAGGATTCGTATTGGTTGGAATTTCTAGTTATCTCGGTAGGAATTTTATATCCTTATTTCCCCCCCAACAAATTCTTTTTTTTCCACAAGGGATCGTGATGTCTTTCTATGGAATCGCCGGCCTCTTTATTAGCTCCTATTTGTGGTGTACAATTTCGTTGAATGTAGGTAGTGGTTATGATTTTTTCGATAAAAAAGAAGGAATAGTATGTATTTTTCGTTGGGGATTTCCTGGAAAAAACCGTCGCATCTGTCTCCGATTTCTTATAAAAGATATTCAGTCTATTAGAATAGAATTTAAAGAGGGCATTTATACTCGTCGTGTCCTTTATCTGGAAATAAGAGGCCAGGGGGCCATTCCTTTGACCCGTACGGATGAAAATTTGACTCCACGAGAAATTGAACAAAAAGCTGCTGAATTGGCCTATTTCTTGCGTGTACCAATTGAAGTATTTTGAAATGATAAATACTTTCTTTCTTAACTCGGAGTAAAATAAAAAATCTACAATACTCTTTTTAAAACTTAAAAAAAAGAGACTAAATGCATGGATTAGCTACTTGTAATAGACTTCATGTTTGATAGAACTACTAGATCTAGATAGAGTCGACGAATGCGACGAGTTCATAAACAAATTAGAGATGAAAAATTTGGAAAAAAAGAAAAAATTTATTACTTTTCTATATCTTGTATCTATAGTCTTTTTACCTTGTTGGATCGCGCTATCATGTCAAAAAAGTCTGGAATCCTGGGTTACTAATTGGTGGAATACTAAGAAATTGGAAACTTTTTTGAATGATATTCAAGAAAAGAGTTTTCTAGAAAAATTCATGGAATTAGAAGAGCTGCGCTTGTTGGACGAAATGGTAAAGGAATACCCGGAAACGCATCTACAAAAACCTCGTATCGGAATCCACAACGAAACGATTCAATTTATCAAGATGTATAATGAGGATTGTATCCGTATGATTTTCCAATTCTCGACAAATATAATATGTTTCTTTATTCTAAGCAGTTTTTCTATTCTGGCGAATAAAGAACTTATTCTTATTAATTCTTGGGTTCAGGAATTCCTATATAACTTAAGTGACACAATAAAAGCTTTTTCTATTCTGTTATTAACGGATTTATGTATTGGATTTCATTCGCCCCACGGTTGGGAACTAATGATTGGCTCTATCTACAAAGATTTTGGATTTGCTCATAATGATCAAATTATATCGGGTCTTGTTTCCACTTTTCCAGTCATTCTTGATACAATTTTTAAATATTTGATTTTCCACTATTTAAATCGTGTATCCCCATCACTTGTAGTGATTTATCATTCACTGAATGACTAAAAAGAAAAAATATAATAAGGATATAAATAAAATTCTAATT